AATAAGATGCCTGAATAAAGGATTATTTTGATAGAATAAATTATGTAAATAATTACTCTTATTGTAATTTTAAGAATCTAACTCAACTTCAAATATCAAAAATTTATGTGCTACTTACACTTAATTACAAAAAAAAGATAAGCTAATTTAAGCTATTAGGTTCATACCCTAACTATAGAAATAAAATCTTCTTTTTAATTTATATAAATTTCAATACAGTTATATTTTATTATACTATAATTATAGGAACAATAATTTCATTATCAGCAAACAATTGATTAATAATCTGAATCGGATTAGAAATTACAATAATATCAATTATACCATTAATTTCTAATAAAAACTTCTTATCATCAGAATCATCAGTTAAATATTTTATTATTCAAAGAATTAGTTCATCAATAATAATATTGGGGGTATTATTATTAATAATTAATTCAAAAATTGAATATCAAATAATTTTAACTAGATCTATGATATTAAAAATAGGAATTGCTCCTTTTCATAATTGACTTCTAGAAATAATCGAAAGAATAGAATTAATTATTATATTTTTATTATTAACATTTATAAAAGTATCACCACTAAACATATTAAGATACTTAATATTCAAGAACAATTTATTTATTTTATTATCATTAATAGTAGGATCATTATTTGGATTAAATCAAATATCACTACGTAAAATTATGTGTTACTCATCTATTTTTAACATAGCTTTTATTATCTCTTCCTTAGATAGAAATTCTATCTGATGATCATATATATTAATATATACCATGATAGTAATAATAATTATTTTATTAATATATAAAACAAACATTTTTTATATTAATCAAATAATACTAAATGAAACTAAAATAATATTAAAATTAAACATTTGACTAGCAATGCTAGCATTAGGAGGAATCCCACCAATAATTGGATTCATATTAAAACTGATAGTAATTCAAAAAATAATTTTAAGACAGGAATTATTAATTAGATTTATTATAGTTATATCTTCAATAATAGTAATATTTTATTATTTACGTATATCATTTATTTCAATTATATTCTCCTCATCAATAATAAAATGAAAAATATTTAATACTACAAAAAGATCATTATGAATTGGAATAATAAATATTACCTTTACACCAATTATAATCTCACTTAAAACTTAAGATTTTAAGTTAATAAAACTATTAACCTTCAAAGTTAAATTTACTTTAATTTAAGTAAATCTTAAGTTTTAGGAAAAATAACCATCTTTAAATTTGCAATTTAATATTTTAACTTAAAATACAAAACTCATATTAGAAGAATATACATATATTCATGAGTAAATTTACAATTTACCTCTTTAATCAGACATTCTAATAATTAAATTTAATGATTAAATGACTATTTTCCACAAATCATAAAGACATTGGAACTATATATTTTATGTTCGGAATATGATCAGGCATAATTGGAATAATATTAAGAATAATTATTCGAATTGAACTTGGGCAACCCGGATCATTTATTAGAAATGATCAAGTATATAATGTAATCGTAACTTCTCATGCATTCATTATAATTTTTTTCATAGTAATGCCAATCATAATCGGAGGATTTGGTAATTGACTTTTACCTCTAATAATTGCAGCACCAGACATAGCATTCCCACGTCTTAATAATATAAGATTTTGACTTCTACCACCATCAATTACTTTATTATTAATAAGATCAATAGTAGAAATAGGAGCTGGAACAGGATGAACAGTTTATCCACCATTATCCTCAAATATTTCACATGCCGGAGCAAGAGTTGATCTAGCAATCTTTTCATTACATTTAGCAGGTATCTCTTCCATCCTAGGAGCAATTAATTTTATTACAACTGTAATAAATATACGATCACCAGGTATAAAAATAGACCAAACACCATTATTTGTATGATCCGTATTAATTACAGCAATTTTATTATTACTTTCATTACCAGTGTTAGCTGGTGCCATTACAATACTTTTAACTGACCGAAATTTTAACACTTCATTTTTTGATCCCTCAGGGGGAGGAGATCCAATTTTATACCAACATTTATTCTGATTTTTTGGTCATCCAGAAGTATACATTTTAATTTTACCTGGATTTGGATTAATTTCTCATATTATTATACAAGAAAGAGGAAAAAATGAATCATTTGGATATATTGGAATAATTTATGCTATAATATCAATTGGAATTTTAGGATTTGTAGTTTGAGCTCATCATATATTTACAATTGGAATAGATGTCGATACACGAGCATATTTTACATCAGCTACTATAATTATTGCTGTACCAACAGGTATTAAAGTATTTAGATGATTAGCTACAATACACGGAGTATCATTAAAAATATCAATTTCAATAATATGATCAGCAGGATTTGTATTCTTATTTACAATTGGTGGATTAACAGGAATTATTTTATCAAATTCATCTATTGATATTGTATTACATGATACTTACTATGTAGTAGCACATTTTCATTATGTCCTATCCATAGGAGCTGTATTTGCAATTATAGCAGGATTTATTCACTGATATCCCCTATTAACTGGAATAACGTTAAATCCTAAATGACTAAAAATTCAATTCACAACAATATTTACAGGGGTAAATATAACATTTTTCCCCCAACATTTCTTAGGATTAAGAGGTATACCTCGACGATATTCAGATTATCCAGACACATACTGCATATGAAACACTATATCTTCAATTGGAAGATTAATTTCAATAACTAGTATTTTAATACTTATTTTCATAATATGAGAAAGTATGATTGCTAAACGGACTCCCACTTTCAAAAATTATAATTATTCATCCATCGAATGAATACAAACAACACCACCAAAAGAACACTCTTATAATGAATTGCCGATTATAACAAATTAATCTAATATGGCAGAAATTATATGCAATGAATTTAAGATTTATTTATAAATAAAAATATTTTATTAGAAATTAAATCATGAATAAACATAATATTTCAAGATCCTTTAAGACCTATAATAGAGCAATTAATTATATTTCACGATCACACAATAATAATTATTATAACAATTACAATAATTGTCGGTTACATAATATTAACTCTCATGTTAACAAAACTAAACAATCGATTCTTATTAGAAAGGCAAATAATTGAATTAATTTGAACTTTAATTCCAGCAATTATACTAATTTTTATTGCTATACCATCACTACGAATTTTATACATAATCGAGGAAACCAAAACTCCGGTGATTTCAGTAAAAGCAATCGGACACCAATGATACTGGTCATATGAATATTCTGACTTCAAATCAATTGAATTTGATTGTTATATAAAACCAACTACAATATTAGAAACAAGGGAATTTCGATTGTTAGATACAGACAACCGAATAATTTTACCATTTAATACTCAAATTCGAATTTTAATTACATCAGCTGATGTAATTCACTCATGAACAGTCCCATCTTTGGGAATTAAAATTGATGCATCACCTGGACGAATTAATCAAGGAAACATTTTAATTTCACGACCTGGGTTGTTCTTCGGACAATGCTCCGAAATTTGCGGATCAAATCATAGATTTATACCAATCGTTTTAGAATCAATCAACTTCAACACATTCTTAAATTGAATTAAAAACAATTCATTAGATTACTTAAATGCAAGTGTTCGTCTCTTAAACCAAATTATAGTAAAAGCGAATACTTCTAATGAAAGAGTTTAGTTTAAGAAAAACATTAATTTGTCAAATTAAAATAATTTATTATAAATATCTCTTTATTCCTCAAATAGCACCTATCTGATGATTATCATTAAGAATAATATTTAACTTAACTATACTAATAACGATAAGAATAATTTATTTCAATAAAAATACATATTTAAAAACTATTTTTCAAAAAAAAAAAATTAACTTAGACTGAAAATGATAACAAATCTATTCTCTACATTCGACCCGTGCACAGGATCAACATCATTAAATTGATTAAGAAGCACAATTATTATAATAATTATACCAATAAAATATTGAAACTTACCAAATAAACAAATAATTATATTTAATAAAATAATAAGTACTCTAAATAAAGAAATTTTAATACTTATAAAGTATAAAGGAACAAGAATTATATTTATTAGAATATTCATATTAATTTTAATCAATAATATAATAGGGCTTATACCATATGTATTTACCTCATCATCTCACTTAGTATACTCATTAACCTTGACTTTACCTATATGAATAGGTATAATAATATTTGGGTGAATAAAAAAAACTAACAAAATATTTATTCACATGGTTCCTGTGGGAACCCCAAGACTACTTATACCTTTTATAGTATTAATTGAAACAATTAGAAACTTAATTCGACCAGGATCATTAGCTGTACGGCTAACAGCAAATATAATTGCAGGGCATTTATTAATATCACTATTAGGAAACAATTGTTCAAAAAGATCATTATTAATAATAATATCAATGATAATCTGTATTATATTAATGCTATTCGAAACAGCTGTAGCTATAATTCAAGCATATGTATTCATAACACTAAGAACATTATATTCTAGAGAAATTTAAATGAAAAATCATCCATTTCATTTAGTAGACAATAGACCTTGACCTATTACAGGATCATTAGGACTAATAACAGTAACATCCGGAATAATTTTATGATTACATAAAATAAATCAAACTTTAATACTAATTGGAATCTCAATTATCTTAATAACTATGTATCAATGATGACGAGACATTACACGAGAATCAACTTTCCAAGGAATACATACAATTAAAGTTTCACTAAGAATAAAAATCGGTATAATTATATTTATTGCATCAGAAATTATATTTTTCTTATCATTTTTCTGAGCATTCCTACATAGAAGATTATCTCCTAATGTAGAAATTGGAATATTATGACCACCTAAAAATATTAAGGTATTCAATCCAATAAATATTCCCATATTAAATACAATAATCTTACTTTCATCAGGAATATCAATAACATGAGCTCACAATGCAATACTTAATAAAAACTACTCTCAACTAATTCAAAGAATAGTAATTACAATTACACTAGGAATCTACTTTTCTACACTTCAATTCTATGAATATTTAATATCTTCATTTTCATTATCAGATTCAATTTATGGATCAACATTTTTCATAAGAACAGGATTTCATGGAATCCATGTAATAATTGGTACAGTATTTATTATTGTATCAACCATACGAGTTATATGTTTACATATATCAAAAACTCATCATATCGGATTTGAAGCATCAGCTTGGTATTGACATTTTGTAGACGTAATCTGACTATTCCTTTATATACTAGTATATTGATGAGGTAGATAAATTTACTTAGTATAATAAGTATAATTAGCTTCCAACTAAAAGGTTTAAAAATTAAAGTAAATAATCAATATAACTTTATTATATCTAATTATAATCACTTTATTTGCAACTAGATTAATAATTTTAATTTTAATAGTAAGAAAAAAAATAATTATTGATAAACAAAAATCAAGACCATTTGAATGTGGATTTAACCCAATATCAAATAAACGTTTACCTTTCTCAATTCATTTCTTCCTGATTGCAGTACTATTCCTAATTTTTGATATTGAAATCATCATTATTTTACCAATAATTTTTTCACTTAAATTTTCCTTAATAAAAATATGAATAATATCATCATATTTAATTACAATTACATTACTAATAGGATTATACAACGAATGATTCCAAGGAATGCTAAAATGAACCAAATAGGATTGTAGTTAAAAATAACATTTAATTTGCAATTAAAAAGTACTATAAAGTCTATCTTTAACATAGAAGTAAATATTACATTTAATTTCGACCTAAATTTAGAGAAAACTCTCCATGTTTTAATTGAAGCCAAAATAGAGGCATTTTATTGTTAATAAATTAATTGAAAATAAATTCCAATTAAAAGAGGATAAAGAATAAAAATAGCTTCTAACTAATTTTTAAAGCGGTTAAAATCCGTTTACCTCTTTAATTCATATAGTTTAATTATAAAACATTTTATTTTCATTAAAAAAAAAGTTAAAAACTTATGATTTATTGTAAGAATTTAATCACCATAATATCTTCAATATTATACTCTATATTAAGCTATATACAACTAAAAAACTAAAATAAATCATAAAAAATAACTAAATAAAGAAATCATAAAAGAAGAAAATAAATAGTATTGAATATAATTAGAAAAATAAATTAAAAAATAAGAAACACCGTAACCTCCAAAATATTCACCTCAATATAAAATAGAATCAAAATAAAAAGAACTTGAATAAAATATTTTATAAAAATAAAATAAATGACTATTTATAAATCATATAAATCTATTAAAATAATAATAATTAATATTAAATAAATAATCAAAATTAAAAACCTCCAATCCAAAATAAAACCCAATTAAAACAAAAATTAAGCTGAGAACTTTTATATAAAAAGGAAAAATAAAAAATAATAAATCACAATTTATTAATCAAATAAAAGAACAACCAAAACAAATCGAAAAAATTGATAAAACTAAAACTCTTAACTTCATATAATCTAAATTTTCTTTAAAAGAAACCAAACAAATAAAATTAACATTATAAAACATTCTATAATAAATCAAACGAAAAGAATAACAGCAAGTTAAACCTAATCTAAAATAAATCATAAAAAAAAAAATAGAATTTAAACCCCAATAAACAGATATTTCAATAAAAAGATCCTTTGAATAGAATCCAGATAAAAATGGAATTCCACATAATGCTATTCTAGAAATATTAAAACAAGAAGTAGTAATAGGTATTGATAAACAAACAGAACCCATTATACGAATATCTTGATTATCATACATATAATAAATATAAATACCAGAACATAAAAACAACATAGACTTAAATATAGCATGAGTTAACAAATGAAAATAACCTAAATTCAATAAACCTAAATACATAGAAGTTATTATTAAACCTAATTGTCTTAATGTAGATAAAGCAATAATTTTCTTTAAATCATACTCATAATTAGCACAAATAGAAGAAAAAATTAAAGTAAATAAACTCAAAAACAAAAGAAAATTCCTGCAAATAATTAAATTACTAAAAAAACGAAATAATAAATATACTCCAGCAGTAACCAAAGTAGAAGAATGAACAAGAGCAGAAACAGGGGTAGGGGCAGACATAGCAGCAGGAAGCCAACAAGAAAAAGGAATCTGAGCTCTTTTAGTAAAACAAGAAAAAGATATAAGAATAAATAAATTATAAAAAATATAACCATTATAAAAAATAAAGTGTCATCCACCATAACTAAATAATCAACTTAATGAAATCAAAAGACCCACATCACCCAATCGATTTGTTATACAAGTAATTAAACCAGAAAAATAACTTACTATAGAATTATAGTAAATTACTAAACAATAAGAAACTAAACCTAAACCATCCCAACCTAATAAAATACTCAGTAAATTAGGACTAATAATTATTAAAAACATACTTAAAATAAAAACAACAACCAAATACAAAAAACGTAAAGAAGAATAACTATTATAACCTATATACTGACAACTATATAAAATAACCACAGAAGAAATAAAAAACACAACTGAACAAAAAATTAACCTCACTCAATCTAAAAACAAAACATAATAAACATTAACTGAGTTTATAGAAAACAACTTAATCTCAAAGAAAAAATAAAAGTCAAAACAAAAGAAATAAATACCAAAATAAAAAAAAATTATTGAAAAAAAGAAAAAGAAAAAAAAATAAATAATATAATAATTTAAATTAAACATAAATCCAAGGCATAACTAATGCATCAAAAACACCACAAATCTTTATTTTTTATTAAAATACTTGAACTTAAAAAAATAAATCAATAATAAAAATAATGTAAATAATTGGAATTAAATGTATAAAACATAAAAAATACTCACGAAAAGTTACAAAAGAAAAAGAATACGAATTATGAAAAATACCATGATTGGAATAACTAAATAAATAAAAACTAAAAAAAGCTCTAAAAAAAGAAATTAATAGAAAATAAAAACATGAGCCTATTCAATACATTAATATTCTAATAATAATATAAATTTCTCTTAAAAAATTCAAGCTGGGAGGACACCTTATATTAAATGAACAAAAAATAAACCAAAAAAACGAAACACTAGGTATAAAATTAACTAAACCTTTGTTTAAAAAAAACCTACGACTTAAAAAACGTTCATAACTAATATTTGATAAGCAAAACAAAGCCGAAGAACAAAGACCATGACCAATTATTATAAAATAAGAACCAACAATTCCAGTTTTAGTTATTCTTAATAAACCTATTAAAGACAAACCTATATGAGCAACAGAAGAATAAGCAATTAAGCATTTAATATCACCCTGAATTAAACAAATTAAACTTACCAATAAAGAACCAAATAAAGATAAAGAATACCAGAAATAAGAATATTTATTAAAAATGTATTCGTAAATAAATATAAATCGAATAATTCCATAACCACCAATCTTTAATAGAACACCCGCCAAAATTATGGAACCAAAAATAGGAGAATAAACATGAGCCTTTGGAAGCCAAAAATGAAACATAAATAAAGGAAGTTTTACTATAAAAGCAAATACAGTAATAAAATGAACAAAAAATCTAAAACTAAGCCCATAAAAATAATCAAAAAACAAGCTTCCAAAAAAACTATAAAAATAAACCAAAATCAAAAACAAAGGTAATGAAGCAAACAATGTATAAAAAAACAAATACAAACCTGAAATTAAACGATCAGGTTGATAACCTCAACCAACAATAATAATAAATAAAGGAACTAATCTGAATTCAAAAAAAATATATATTATTAAATAATCCAAAGTACAAAAAACAAAATATAAAAAGAATGTTAAAAAATAATTAATAAATACTAAATAAGAAAAACTTAATGTTAAAGCAAAATTTATACAACATAAATACATTAAACAAGTTAAATAAAAAGTCAAAATAATCAATCAATAAGAAAAACAATCAACACCAAAAAAATACCTAATATTACAAAAAAAAAAATCAAAATTGAAGAAATATATTAAAAACAAAATAAAAATAAAACTAAATTGAATCAAAACAGAACTTTTAAAAAAAACAGGAATCATTATAAATAAATAAAAAATAATACCTATCATAACATTAAAGAATTTAAATAATCATTACCATGAGTACGAATTATAGAAACTAAAACTGATAATCCTAAAGCACCCTCACAAACAAAAAAAGTCATAAATAAAACATAAAAATAAAAAGAATAATCATACATTAAACAATAAAGAAAAATTATATAAAGAAGATAAAGAACGATAAATTCTAATCTTATTAAACATAATAAAATATGATTACGAATAAAAATAAAACAAAATAAACCAGTAATAAATAAATAAATTAAAACCAAACTCATTAACTATATTAATAATTTAAATAAAATAATAGTTTTGTAAACTAAAAATGGTAAATATATCCTTAATATATCATTAAGATCAACAAAGATATCATAAGCCTCCAAAACTTAAATTTTAATAAACTACTTAATGAAATAAAAATAACTATATTTAAAATAATAATAATCACATCAACAATAACAATAATTATAAAAACACCTATATCCCTAGGAATCTCACTTATAATTCAAACAATAATCATAATTATATTAATAAACAAAATAATAACATCATCATGATTTATTATAATCACATTTCTAATAATAATTGGAGGATTATTAATTCTATTTACATACATAAGAAGAATTGCTTCAAATGAAAAATTCAAAATAAACTTAAAAACACTTTACACAATAATTTTATTAACAATAATTATAGACGAAATAATAATAGAAAATCAAATTAAAGAAAAACAAGAATTCTTAGAAGAAAAGATTGAAAAAATTTCAATAAGAAAAATATACAGAAAAACAATAATAATAACTATACTAATAGTATTATACTTATTATTATCAATAATTGTAATTGCAAAAATAGTTAAACATCACGAAGGGCCTTTACGATCCAAAATTTATGAATAAACCAATACGTAAAAAAAATCAACTTTTTAAAATAATTAATAAATCACTAATTGATTTACCAGCACCAATTAATCTATCATTATGATGAAATTTCGGATCAATATTAGGAGTATGCCTATCCATTCAATTAATTTCAGGAATTATACTATCTATACATTATACACCAAACGTAGAAATAGCTTTTAATAGAATTAGACATATCTCTCGAGATGTAAATTATGGATGACTTATACGAACAATACACTCAAACGGAGCATCAATATTTTTTATTTGCCTATACATACACACTGGACGAGGAATTTACTATGGATCTTACAAAATAAATAAAACATGAACAATAGGTCTAATAATACTATTAACAACAATAGCAACAGCATTTTTAGGATATGTTTTACCGTGAGGACAAATATCATTCTGAGGAGCAACAGTAATTACTAACTTGCTTTCAGCAATTCCATACATAGGAGAAATACTTGTAAAATGAATTTGGGGGGGATTCGCTGTTGATAACGCAACATTATCACGATTCTTCAGATTACACTTTATATTACCATTTATTATCACTGGAATAACAATTATTCACTTAATGTTTCTACATGAAACAGGATCAAACAACCCAATTGGAATTAATTCAAACATTGATAAAATCCCATTCCACCCATATTTTTCAATTAAAGACATTATAGGATTTTCAATTATAATAACAATACTAATTATATTAAACCTGATAGAACCATATTTACTTGCAGATCCAGATAATTTTACTCCAGCAAATCCAATAATTACACCAATTCATATTCAACCTGAATGATATTTCCTATTTGCATATGCAATTCTACGATCAATCCCTAACAAACTAGGAGGAGTTATTGCTCTATTTACCTCCATTATAATCCTAATAATTATACCTATTTCCATGAAAATAAAATTCAAAGGAATTGAATTTTACCCATTAAGACAATTAAACTTTTGAATATACATTACAATGGTAATTCTATTAACTTGAATTGGAGCTCGACCAGTAGAAATACCATTTACAAATACAGGATTAATTTTAACAATTATATATTTTTCATATTTTATTACAGACCCAATAATAAGAAAAATATGAGACCATATAACTAAATAGTTATTTAGCTTATAATAATTTACAAAGCATGTATCTTGAAAATACAAGAAAGAACAAATTTAATAACTTCACAAAAAAAAATGATAAAAGACTAACAGCTTAATAGAGATAAAAAAAATTAAATAATTAAATGAAATAGGAAGATAACACTTCCAAGACAAAAACATTAATTTATCATAACGATAACGAGGAAAAGTTGCACGAACTCAAATAAAAAAATAACATAAAAAAACTAATTTTATAAAAAAAAACATACAATTAAAATCACCGCCTAAAAAAATTAAAACTGTAATCAAACTAATAAAAATAATTCTTGAATATTCTGAAATAAATAAATAAGCAAAACCACCAGAACCATATTCAACATTAAATCCAGAAACTAATTCACTTTCCCCCTCAGAAAAATCAAAGGGGGAACGATTAGTCTCAGCTATACAACAAGATAGTCAACAAAAAAATAAAGGAAAAGAAATAAAACAAAATCAAAAATAACCCTGATATAAAATCAAATCATAAAAAGAATAACTATCAATAATTATAAAATAACATAAAAGAATTAAAGATAAAGAAACCTCATAAGAAATAGACTGAGAAATTCTACGGACACAACCCAAAATAGAATACATACTATTAGAAGATCAACCACAAACTATAAGAGAATAAACTCTAAGACTGGAACAACACAAAAAAAACAACAAGCCAAATCTAAAATCAATACAATTAACATAAAAAGGAAATAAAATCCAAATAAATAAAGATTGAATTAAACTAAAAAAAGGACAAAAATAATAAATCAAAATATTAGAATTTAAAGGCCAAGAAAACTCCTTTAAAAACAATTTTAACCCATCTCTAAAAGGCTGAAAAAGACCATAATAACCAACCTTATTAGGTCCTAATCGTAACTGACAATAACTCAAAACTTTACGTTCAAGCAGAGTAAAAAATCCAACAGAAACCAAAACAATAATAATTATAAAAAAAAAAACCAATATAAAAATTATTGAATATAACATATATTATATATTTAAATCCTAAATTTAATGCATTAAAACTCTGCCAAATCAATCATATATATTAACAATTAATAATTGAACTAAACGGTCCTTTCGTACTAATTTAGCCTATTAAATTTTAAGATAGAAACCAACCTGGCTTACACCGGTCTGAACTCAAATCATGTAAGAATTTAAAAGTCGAACAGACTTAGAAAATTAAAAACTACCCCAAAATCTAATCTTAATTCAACATCGAGGTCGCAAACTCCAATATAAATAAGAACTCCCCATTGAAATTACGCTGTTATCCCTAAGGTAGCTAAATCTTATAATCTAATTAATAAAAAATAAAGGATCAACAAAATCAAAAATCTTTGAAAATAAAAAATAAAGTTAAAATTTATCTTCCGCCCCAGAAAAAATATTAATAATTTTATAAAAAATATTAAACAAAAATAATCTAACAAAAAATTAAAATTAAACCTCTATAGGGTCTTATCGTCCCTAAAAAAAATCTAAGCTTTTTTACTTAGAAATAAAATTCTAATAATAAAATAAATAAAAAATATATTTCATATATTCATTCATTCAAGTTCACAATTAATGAACTAATTATTATGCTACCTTTGTACAGTCAATATACTGCAGCTATTTAAAACTAATCATTGAGCAGAACTTACTTTTAATTTTATACTAAAAGAAATGTTTTTGATAAACAGTTGAACATAATCTTTGTCGAATTCATAATAAATAATATATAAATTATACTAATTAAATCAATATTAATTTAAAAAAAAAATTAAATAAAAAAACTTAATAAAAAATTAAATAATAAAAAATATTAACTAGAAATTTTTAATTTATTAAAAACTTAAATTTAAAATACTAAAAATATTATAAAAATATATATAAATAAATTATAATAAGAAATAGAGCTTACCCCCCATATAATAAGATTTTAAATAAAATCTTTAATTAAATTAAATCTTAAATAACCAGATATAATAAAAAACGAATAACTTTTAATTACTAACAAAAAATTAATAAAGTTTATAAAACAACTAATAAAATATTTAAAGTAAATCATTTTAATTCGGGAAAATAAACATAAATTTAAATTTTAAAATTACCCTGATACAAAAGGTACTAAAAATTAATCCATCATAATTAAAAATAAACTTATCAGATAACTAAATTAAAAAAATTATTCCTTAATAATACTAAAATAAATTAAACTAAAAAAAAAAAAAAAAAAAAAAAAAAATCTAATAAAAATCAAGAAGGATTAAATTAAAAAATCTTCCTATTAACGTAAATAATAGACTCCACAGCTGCATCTTGACCATCCAACCTCACCTTCCGGTAAAATTACTTTGTTACGACTTATCCTATAATTAGGAGTGACGGGCGATATGTACATGAATCAAAACTTAATTCATAATAATTAAGTAATTAATATTACTATTAAATCCTATTTTATTAAAATAAAATTATAATAAATAAAAATTTATAAATAAAACTAAAGTAACCCAAATTACCCCTTAAAAACTGCACCTTGACCTAAAATACATTATTAAAATTTAAGAAAATATTCTTTATAAAACATTCTATTACATAGAGATATACAAATAAATAAAAGGTAGAACATATCGTGGTTTATCGATTAAAATTCAGGTTCCTCTAATAAGATATAAATCACCGCCAAATTCTTTGAATTTTACAGTATATAACTGTTAATGTTCTGTCTTGAATAAGCCAAAAATAATAGGGTATCTAATCCTAGTTTAAAATAATGATTTAAGAATAAATAATTAAAGATCTTATGAATAAAAATAAATTCCACCTAAATTTTTAAAAAAACTAATCTATTATAAACAAAATTACTCTGAACCTAAAATATTAACTAAAATAAATTGTATAACCGCGAATGCTGGCACAAGATTAATCTAATTTATTAATAATACCTTATATAAATCACCTCAATTAAAAATATTTAATACTGAATAATAATTATATTTTATAAAAAATACATATATTAGTAAATAAAAGCTAATAAAGTAGCTAGAATCAAACTACTTCAGAGTAACTTAATAATAAATGGCCCTTAGACGATCCATATACTTTTTAACTAAACTAAATTAATAATATAGTTAATTCTTAACCATAAGTAATATTATAAATTAATGTAATTAGTATAAATTAAAGGGGGATTAAAATAATACTTTACATTATTTAAATATAAGGTTATATAAAATAATATTTATAATAAATTATAAAATTAAATTTTTAATTAATTAATTAATTATGTATTATATAATAATAAATGGCCCTTAGACGATCCATATACTTTTTAACTAAACTAAATTAATAATATAGTTAATTCTTAACCATAAGTAATATTATAAATTAATGCAATTAGTATAAATTAAAGGGGGATTAAAATAATACTTTACATTATTTAAATATAAGGTTATATAAAATAATATTTAAAATAAATCAATAATAATTAAATCATTAATATTAAAATTAATTATATATTATATAATAATAAACGGCTCTTAGACGATCCATATAACTATTAATTAAGCTATACTAATAATATAGTTAATTTTTAACCATTAATAATATAATAAACTAATGCAAATAGTATCAATTAAAGGGGGATTAAAAGATATTTTACATTATTTAAATTATTAAATATAAGGTTATATAAAATAATATTTAAAATAAATCAATAATAATTAAATCATTAATATTAAAATTAATTATATATTATATAATAATAAACGGCTCTTAGACGATCTAAATAACTATTAATTAAGCTATACTAATAGTATAGTTAATTTTTAACCATAAATAATATTAATTAGATTTAAATTGTTAAATTATTAATAATACTATAACTAATTTATAATATTATTATATAATAAATTAATATTTTAATTAAATTATATAATTATTAAATATTAATTTTACATTTTGATATAAAATGAATAACTATAGGATTAATTGATCTTCCTTTTTTTTTTACCCAACTAAAAAAAGGAAGATCCCTATTTTTATTTTATATTAAATTTAATTTATTATTAATTAATTATTTAAATTTAAATTTATTATTAAATTAATTTATTTATAATATTTATTTAATTAAACTTAAGATTTTATTATAATAGAAAGTATTGATTTTATAATAATATAAATCTATCTTACTTAATAATAAAATAGTTTTTTTATTATAAATATATATATAAATATCTTATTATATATATATATATATATTATATAATAAATAATTTATTGTTTAATACTAATATCTTTAATTATAAATTTTAATAAATAATAATTAATTATTATATAATAAATATATTATTATTAAATAAGAAATAAATATATTATAATAATATAAATCTATCCTCTTTAATAAGAGGATAGATTTATTATTATACATATATATATAAATATTTTATTATATATGTATATATTTATTATACAATAAATTATTTATTATTTAATAATAATATCTTCAAGTCAAGTATAAAATTTCTAAACTAAAACCAATTTATAAATTTTATATAAATTTTACTTCTAATAAAAAATTATTTAACTTTTTAAACACAAATTAAATAAAGGCCAACTCCGCTTTTTTTATATATAATAAATAATAAAA